CCTTGATAGAGTACTCGTCGGGGTAAATGAAAACCCCTTTGAGTTCCAACTTTTTTTGGGGGGGTATCCTCAATGACTAATTGGAAACAATCTATCTCATTTTCATTCAAATAAACTAAATTGCACACTCAATTTTTTATGTATGCCTTCCAGTTCCAGTCCCAATTGAAGGAAGAAATACTAATAAAATAAAAGAGGAGAACGAGTAACACTTCTTTTTATTAAATTCATTGAAATTATATTCGATTTTTTCTACTTAACTCGTCCTTTTTCCATCTCACTCCTACTCTTTTCTTTGGATCTGTGTGTCATCCATAGAATACCATACTAGTCATATAATACCTCATAATTGTATATATAAGTATAATATAACGAAGGAGGAATATATAGGGAAGACGATAGGCTTGAGTTATTTATAGATATAGAAAAGAAAAAGTGGAAAAGGATGTAAATTTCCTGATCCAATAAAGAATCCTTTTTCAGATTTAGTATAGATAAAGGATCTTACTATGTTATACTATTCAATTCTCGACAATGAATTTATTTGATAGATCATATATTGTTATTCATAATATTGATCCGATTCAGTATCATCAGGATGCAATTCATACCATTGAATTTACAGGAATCCAATTTCTCATCTCTATGGGATTAGATCCCGAGTTATTGCGAAGTAAAAAAAATGAGATTATGGAAGTAAATATTCTCGCATTTATTGCTACTGCACTGTTCATTCTAGTTCCTACTGCTTTTTTACTTATCATCTACGTAAAAACAGTCAGTCAAAATGACTAATTTGATTGAAACTTGAATTATTAGTTCTTATCAATGATTGAAGAAAGGAATTCAAACTTCAAGTCTTAAACGAAATGATCTGGCTGGAATCATAAGTATCTGAGATAGTAGTATCTAAGCCTAGATAGTATGGTATATATATATATACTAATATATAGTATATATTATCATATTCATTATTTTCATAGAAAATTGTATTGTATACGGATATAGACTTTTTCCTATAAAAAAAGCCCATATCTAAATCAATATACAACATGTATGTACATGGATTAGATGTATATCTAAATAGTACATCAAAATAGTAGCCCAATTCTTTTTTTTTTTTGCTACATTTACCTGTGTTTATTTCGATCGATCCAAAATAATCGAAGGCCAACTGTTCTAATTCTTAACCTATTTTAGAATCTATTTATATAGAATAGATTCTGAAATCCATCAAAAGAATCAATGGAGCAAGAATAATATGGGCGTATACTAATCTATTAGAAATTTAAAAATAAATAAAAAAAAAGAGAAAAGAAAACGAAACCAAAGAATCTTTTTCTTTTTTTAGATTTCCCACCACAAGAAGCTATTGCTTGATCCATTAACAGAAAACATGATCCGCGGAGTTCTATTCTATGATAATTTATTCAGATTTGTAAAAGGGAATAGGTTAATAGATTTAGACTCCTCTCCATTTTTATGCTTAAGACATGAGATCCATTTCATAAAGCATAAAAATGGAGAGGAGTCTAAATCTAGGTGAAATAATCTAGGTGAAATACACGATACGTGAATCGTGCAACGAAAGAAGGATCTAATCTTCTTATGTGTAGAACCTCTTTTCTTTGGTTTGGACAACAACTAGTCACTTCCAATAGAAAGTATGTATTGTCATAATCTAATTAGATTAGCGGAACGACTTTATGTTCTCTTAGAACAGTAAAAAAAAGTAAAAAAAGAGGGAAACAAATAAAGAAAAAATAAAAAACCCATTTCTGGTTTTTGTTCATTGTAATATCCATAATTCTGGTAAGAACTGGTTTATTAAAATAGAATGTTTAGGAAGAATCCGGTTGAAAAAATTTTCCTATCATGCGTAGATTTTAGTTTCGAAATAGAACTTATAGTAAAGTAATCATTCATTGTTTGATCGAATGGTTATTATTCATTATTGTATTTTCTTATTCATTACTGTATTTCAGTATAATTTTGAAACAGAGACATTCTTAAAAAAGAAAAAGCTTCGCAAAACGCTCAATTAAACAATTCATACAATTAAATTAAAAAACTAGTAGTACCCCTCCCTAAAGTCCACTCCTTCCCCATACTACGAGTGAGAGGGAAAATGTAAAGACTACCATTAAAGCAGCCCAAGCGAGACTTACAATATCCATATGAATTATGTCTCCTATCTCTATGAAGGAATTATTTAATTATTGATCAATAATCATAGTGGAATTAATGGCGCAGAGTCAAAATATAATTCTGACTTAAAGCTATTAATGAACCAATCCAATGAATCTACTTGTAACAATATTCTAAGATTTCTGGTAGAATTTTGAAGTATAAGTATTAAGTACAGATATGATACACATACCTTTTCTTGAAAAATTAGATAGCAAAGGAATACTTCTATCCTAATGAAATGAAACATGTGGGAATACTAAGACCTTTTGTTTGTTACCCCTTTTTTTTCGACTTTTACTTTTACTCTATAAAAATAAGAGTTAACCGACTATCCTGATTGAATGTTTGATTACTCAGAGACCCTCGTGAGTCTGGATATAAAGTTTCTTCAATCCTTTCCACAACTCTTAAATGGATTTCCCATCAGCCTATCCAATCTAATTCCAGATGGAGTCAATAGACACAATTTTAGTAATGGTAGTAAAAAATAATTAGGAATTCTTGATACTCTTTCGTACAATCTCTTCTTCAATCCTAGAAGAAAAATGGATTGTCTTTTAGGAACCTTTGGATACTTTCGACCTCTGATTTTCGTCGTTCTGAATACCAGAATTGACTCTCACTATTAAAAAAAATAGCGAGAGTCAATCATATTACTAAGTAAGACTCACTTCATCCCTATTTGTATCGGTTTGAGTCACACCCAAGGACCAGATTTTGAGAAAAAAAACTATCGATAGGCTTATACTTCTCTGGCTCCGGGGACAAAATTCGTCGAATTAAATCAGTAGAATAAGAAATCCCCCGTTTTTTGTTGATCAGGCGACACCCAGATTTGAACTGGGGATAAAGGATTTGCAGTCCCCTGCCTTACCACTTGGCCATGTCGCCAAATCCGATCCAAATCTCAAAAAAAATATAAAATAGGTAAAAAAAGAGTATTCATCCATATTCTTTTACTAAGATTCTATTACTAATTCTTTTCTTTTTTTTATCCAATCCAATTATTCTCTTCGATTGGTTATCACACCCCTTAAAAACTCCCCTTTTCTTTCCATTGAGAAGGTAAAAAATGGATTTTCGGTTACAGACTGAAAAATTTAGTGCAAATTGGAACCATTAACTATTTTTTTTTTTGAATTAGTGAAAAGTTCTTCAATTTGTATCTCAAATTGTTGCCTTTCCTTACTGGCATAACAAATCAATTTAAATATAACAATATATATGATATGTGTATATGTAAACCCACACCCCAAAAACAAAAATTGTTACACATATACCGGGACGAATCTTTTTTTTTTATGTACATATCCCATATCCTTATAGGGAATCGTCGTGTTTTTTTTTCGTTTTCTATAATACAATAGAAAAAGTAGAAATTATGATATAGTGTGATCTGACTTCTGTTGCCACAAGCAAAATTGCTATAAAAAAAAGATGAGATGAGATATGTGGATAGCTATACCGGCATATACTTTACTTAGGAAATATTATTCCTATTACGCAATTCAATCATATTCCATAAATCCATATATTATATATAGTAAAAGTCAAATTATATTTATATTATTATATTATATAGTAAAATAGTAAAAGTTATATTTATATTATTATAATATATAGTAAAATAGTAAAAGTTATATTTATATTTTATATATAGTAAAATAGTAAAAAAATCCGAAATTTTTTTTTCATGTTGAAAAAAATTAACTTTAACTAAAGGGGAAACCATATTACTACTGGCTTTCTTTATCTCATTCATAGAGATTCGATTTCATTCTGAATCCATTTATTTTTTTGGTACCCAATCAATCTAATCGTATTATCATAATAATAGGTAGAAGTTGGATGAATTTTTATATTCTATATAAGACTCCATAAGTGTAAGTGGCGGAATTATTCTGGGAATGCTTTATAAATTCATTTCCATTTGTACCTGTCGCAAATTCGAACTTGTCTCGCGTCGAAAATGCTCTTCATTCCTCTGTCTCATTTCCGTTCTCATACGTATGAAGTATATTTACGGGGTTGTCTAAAATTTCATGTGATTCAGTAAACAGAATATACATTCCATCATTGCGAAATCGAACCATATGGATCGATAAATAGTGAGCTAATAATAATAATGGGATTTTTCGATAAAGGGGAAACTGAAAATTAAGATGCTCTGGAATGATGGAAATGAGGGAATGTCCACAATACCTGGATTTAGTCAGATCCAATTTGAGGGATTTTGTAGGTTTATTAATAAGGGCTTGACGGAAGAATTTCATAAGTTTCCGAAAATTGAAGACACAGATCAAGAAATTGAATTTAAATTATTTGTAGAAAGATATCAATTGGTGGAACCCTTGATAAACGAAAGAAATGCTGTGTATGAATCACTCACATATTCTTCTGAATTATATGTACCCGCGGGATTAATTTGGAAAACCGGTAGAGATATGCAAGAAGAAACCATTTTTATTGGAAACATTCCAATAATGAATTCCTTGGGAACCTTTATAGTAAATGGAATATACAGAATTGTGATCAATCAAATATTGCAAAGTCCTGGTATTTACTACCGTTCAGAATTGGACCATAACGGAATTTCTGTCTATACCAGCACCATAATATCAGATTGGGGAGGGAGATCAGAATTAGAGATTGATAGAAAATCAAGGATATGGGCCCGTGTGAGTAGGAAACAAAAAATATCTATTCTAGTTCTATCGTCGGCTATGGGTTCGAATCTAAGAGAAATTCTGGATAATGTTTGTTACCCTGAAATTTTCTTGTCTTTCCTTAATCTGAATGATAAGGAGAAAAAAAAGATTGGGTCAAAAGAAAGTGCTATTTTGGAATTTTATCAACAATTTGCTTGTGTAGGCGGGGATCCGATATTTTCTGAGTCCTTATGTAAGGAATTACAAAAGAAATTTTTTCAACAAAGATGTGAATTAGGAAGGATTGGTCGACGAAATATGAACCGTAGACTGAATCTTGATATACCTCAGAACAATACATTTTTGTTACCACGAGATGTATTGGCTGCTGTGGATCATTTGATCGGAATGAAATTTGGAATGGGTACACTTGATGATATGAATCACTTGAAAAATAAACGTATTCGTTCTATAGCGGACTTGTTACAGGATCAATTTGGACTGGCTCTTGTTCGTTTAGAAAACGCAGTTCGAGGAACTATATCTGGAGCAATTCGTCATAAATTGATACCGACTCCTCAAAATTTGGTAACTTCAACTTCATTAACAACCACTTATGAATCGTTTTTTGGCCTACATCCTTTATCTCAAGTTTTGGATCGAACTAATCCATTGACACAAATTGTTCATGGGCGAAAATTGAGTTATTTGGGTCCTGGAGGATTGACGGGTAAAACTGCTAGTTTTCGGATACGAGATATTCATCCTAGCCACTACGGACGTATTTGTCCAATTGATACGTCCGAAGGAATCAATGTTGGACTTATTGGATCCTTAGCCATTCATGTGAGGATTGGCCATTGGGGATCCATAAAGAGTCCGTTTTATGAAATATCTGAAAGATCAAAAAAGGAGGCACAGATAGTTTATTTATCACCAAATAGAGATGAATATTATAGGGTAGCAGCTGGAAATTCTTTGGCCTTGAATCAGAGTATTCAGGAAGAACAGGTTGTTCCGGCTCGATACCGTCAAGAGTTCCTGACTATTGCATGGGAACAGATTCATCTTAGAAGTATTTTTCCCTTCCAATATTTTTCTATTGGAGCTTCTCTCATTCCTTTTATCGAGCATAATGATGCAAATCGGGCTTTAATGAGTTCTAATATGCAGCGCCAAGCAGTTCCGCTTTCTCAGTCCGAGAGGTGCATTGTTGGAACTGGACTGGAACGTCAAACGGCTCTAGATTCGGGGGTTTCCGCTATAGCCGAACACGAGGGAAAGATCATTTATACTGATCCTCACAAGATTATTTTTGCAAGTAATGGAGACACTACTATAAGTATTCCATTAGTTATCTGTCAACGTTCCAACAAAAATACTTATATGCATCAAAAACCTCAGGTTTCGCAAGGTAAATGCATTAAAAAGGGACAAATTTTAGCGGACGGTGCGGCTACAGTTGGTGGGGAACTCACTTTAGGAAAAAACGTATTAGTAGCTTATATGCCATGGGAAGGTTACAATTTCGAAGACGCAGTACTAATTAGTGAACGTTTGGTATATGAAGATATTTATACTTCTTTTCACATCCGGAAATATGAAATTCAGACTCATATGACAAGCCAAGGACCTGAAAGAATCACTAGGGAAATACCACATCTAGAGGCTCATTTACTCCGCAATTTAGACAGAAATGGAGTTGTGATGCTGGGATCTTGGGTAGAAACAGGTGATATTTTAGTAGGAAAATTAAGGCCTCAGACGGCAAACGAATCCTCGTATGCTCCAGAGGATAGATTATTAAGAGCCATTCTTGGAATTCAGGTATCCACTGCAAAAGAAACTTCTTTAAAACTACCTATAGGCGGAAGAGGGCGCGTTATTGACGTGAGATGGATCCGGAAAAGGGGGGGTTCCAGTTATAATTTAGAAATGATTCGTGTATATATTTCACAGAAACGTGAAATCAAAGTAGGTGATAAAGTAGCTGGAAGACATGGGAATAAAGGTATCATTTCCAAAATTTTGCCTAGACAAGATATGCCTTATTTGCAAGATGGAACACCTGTTGATATGGTCTTCAACCCATTAGGAGTACCATCACGAATGAATGTGGGACAGATATTTGAATGTTCGCTCGGGTTAGCGGGAGATCTGTTAAAAAGACATTATAGAATAGCATCTTTTGATGAGAGATATGAGCAAGAGGCTTCGAGAAAGCTAGTGTTTTCTGAATTATATGAAGCCAGTAAGCAAACAAAAAATCCATGGGTATTTGAACCGGAATATCCGGGAAAAAGCAGAATATTTGATGGAAGAACAGGAAATCCTTTCGAACAACCTGTCTTAATAGGAAAGTCCTATATTTTAAAATTAATTCATCAAGTTGATGATAAAATCCATGGACGTTCTAGTGGACATTACGCACTTGTTACACAACAACCCCTTAGAGGAAGGGCAAAGCAAGGGGGACAACGAGTAGGAGAAATGGAAGTTTGGGCTTTAGAGGGATTTGGTGTTGCTCATATTTTACAAGAGATGCTTACTTATAAATCTGATCATATTAGAGCTCGTCAAGAAGTACTTGGTGCTACGATCATTGGAGGAAGAGTATCTAACCCAGAAGATGCTCCAGAATCTTTTCGATTGCTCGTTCGAG